CGGAATATGGGGGTACTTATGGCAGAACGGGTCGATCTGGTCTTTCACAATAAAGTGATAGATGGAACTGCTATGAAACGACTTATTAGCAGATTAATAGATCATTTCGGAATGGCATATACATCACATATCCTGGATCAAATGAAGACTTTGGGTTTCCAGCAAGCCACTGCTACATCTATTTCATTAGGAATAGATGATCTTTTAACAATACCATCTAAGGGATGGTTAGTCCGAGACGCTGAACAACAAAGTTTTATTTTGGAGAAACATCATCATTATGGGAATGTTCATGCAGTAGAAAAATTACGTCAATCTATTGAGATTTGGTATGCTACAAGCGAATATTTGAGACAAGAAATGAATCCTAATTTTCGGATGACTGATTCTTCTAATCCAGTCCATCTAATGTCCTTTTCGGGAGCTAGAGGAAATGCATCTCAAGTACACCAATTAGTAGGTATGAGAGGATTAATGTCAGATCCCCAAGGACAAATGATTGATTTACCTATTCAAAGCAATTTGCGTGAAGGACTCTCTTTGACAGAATATATAATTTCCTGCTACGGAGCCCGCAAGGGAGTCGTGGATACTGCTGTACGTACATCAGATGCTGGATATCTCACGCGTAGACTTGTTGAAGTGGTTCAACACATTATTGTACGTAGAATAGATTGTGGTACTATCCAAGGTATTTCCGTGAGTCCTCGAAATGAGATGACAGAAAGAGTTTTTGTCCAAACACTAATTGGTCGTGTATTAGCAGACGATATATATATAGGTCTACGATGCATTGCCGCTAGGAATCAAGATATTGGAATTGGGCTTATCAATCGATTCATAACCTTTCGAGCACGATCAATATATATTCGAACCCCCTTTACTTGCAGAAGCACATCTTGGATCTGCCAATTATGTTATGGTCGGAGTACTACTCATGGTGACCTAGCCGAATTGGGAGAAGCTGTAGGTATTATTGCGGGTCAATCAATTGGGGAACCGGGGACTCAACTAACATTAAGAACTTTTCATACCGGTGGAGTATTCACAGGTGGTACTGCCGAACATGTACGAGCTCCTTCTAATGGAAAAATCAAATTTAATGAGGATTTTGTTCATCCCACACGTACCCGTCATGGGCATCCTGCTTTTTTATGTTCTATAGATCTATATGTAATTATTGAGAGTCGGGGTGTTATCCATAATGTGAATATTCCGCCAAAGAGTTTGATTTTAGTTCAAAATAATCAATATGTAGAATCAGAACAAGTGATCGCTGAGATTCGTGCGGGAACGTCCACTTTTCATTTTAAAGAGAGGGTCCGAAAACATATTTACTCTGAATCAGAGGGAGAAATGCACTGGAGTACCGATGTCTACCATGCACCCGAATATACATATGGTAATGTTCATCTATTACCAAAAACAAGTCATTTATGGATATTAGCAGGAGGCCCACGCAAATCCAGTATAGTATCTTTTTCGATCCACAAGGATCAAGATCAAATGAATGCTCATTCTTTTTCTGCCGAAGACAAATATATCTCTGACCTCTCAATGACTAATGATCGAGTAAGACATAAATTGTTGAATACTTATAGTAAAAAAGATATGGAAATCATTGATTATTCAATATCTGATCGAATTATATCCAATGGTAAGTGGAATTTCATATATCCGTCTATTCTTCAAGAGAATTCATATTTATTAGCAAAAAGACGAAGAAATAGATTCATCATACCATTAAAATATGATCAAGAACGTCAAAAAGAACTAATATCCTGTTTTGGTATTTCGATCGAAATACCCATAAATGGTATTTTACGTAGAAATAGTATTTTTGCTTATTTTGATGATCCACGATATAGAAGAAGCAGTTCAGGAATTACTAAATATGGGGCCGTGGAGGTAGATTCAATCGTCAAAAAAGAGGATTTGATTGAGTATCGAGGAACAAAAGAATTGAGTCTTAAATACCAAATGAAAGTAGATCGGTTTTTTTTCATTCCCGAAGAAATGCATATTTTACCTGGATCCTCGTCCATTATGGTCCGGAACAATAGTATCATTAGAGTAGATACACAACTTGCTTTAAATAAAAGAAGTCGAGTAGGCGGATTAGTTCGAGTGGAGAGAAAAAAAAAAAGTATTGAACTGAGAATCTTTTATGGAGATATTCATTTTCCTGGAGAGACAGATAAGATATCCAGGCACTGCGGCATTTTGATACCGCCCGTAACGGGAAAAAAAAAAAATTCTAAGGAATCAAAAAAATTGAAAGATTGGATCTATGTCCAGCGGATCACACCTACCAAGAAAAAATATTTTGTTTCGGTTCGGCCCGTAGTCACATATGAAATAGCCGACGGGATAAATTTAGCAACACTTTTTCCTCAGGATCTCTTGCAGGAAAAGGATGATGTCCAACTTCAAGTTGTCAATTATATTCTTTCGGAATATGGCAAGTCAATTCAAGAAATTTATAACACAAGTATTCAATTAGTTCGGACTTGCTTAGTATTAAATTGGGACCAAAAACAAAACGGTTCCAAAGAAGAGGTTTATGCGTCGTTTGTTGAGGTAAGGGCAAATGATCTAATTCGCGATTTCATAAGAATTGAGTTAGTCAAAGTCAAGTCCACTCTTTCATATAGTGGAAAAAGATATAGATATAATATAACAGATTTGAGATTGATTCCCAATAAGAGATTAGATCGCGCCAATATCAATCCCTTTCATTCCAAGGCGAAGTTTCAATTAGTTACCCAACAGCAAGGAATTATTGGTACGTTCTTGAATCGAAATAAGGAATGCCAATCTTTGATAATTTTGTCATCATCCAACTGTTTTCGAATTAGTCCATTCAACGGTTCGAAATATAACAATAACAATGCGATAAAAGAATTGGATCCCCTAATCTCAATTAGGTATTTGTTAGGTCCCTTAGGTACTATAGTACCTAAAATAGCGAATTTTTATTCATCTTACCATTTATTAACTCATAATCATATATCGTTAAAGAAATATTTGCTACTTGACAATTTTAAACAGACTTTTCAAGTACTTAAATATTGTTTAATGGATGAAAATAGGAGAATTTATAATCTCGATCCATACAGTAATATAATTTTGAATCCATTCCATTTAAATTGGTGTTTTCTCCATCATGATTCTGGTGAAGAGACCTCCATAATAAATTGCCTTGGACAATTTATTTGTGAAAATGCATGTCTATTCAAATACGGACCACACATAAAAAAATCTGGTCAAATTTTAATTGTTCATGTTGATGCCTTAGTTATAAGATCGGCTAAGCCCTATTTGGCTACCCCAGGAACAACAGTTCATGGTCATTATGGAGAAATCCTTTATGAAGGAAAGACACTAGTTACATTTATATACGAAAAATCAAGATCTGGTGACATAACGCAGGGTCTTCCAAAAGTGGAACAGGTCTTAGAAGTGCGTTCAATTGATTCAATATCGATGAACCTCGAAAAGAGAGTTGAAAGTTGGAACGAACGTATACTAAGAATTCTTGGAATCCCCTGGGGATTCTTGGTTGGAGCTGAGCTAACCATAGCCCAGAGTCGTATCTCTTTGGTTAATAAAATTCAAAAGGTTTATCGATCTCAGGGGGTACAGATACATAACAGGCATATAGAGATCATTGTACGTCAAATAACATCAAAAGTGTTGGTTTCAGAAGATGGAATGTCTAATGTTTTTTCACCCGGAGAATTAATAGGAATGTTGCGAGCGGAACGAGCGGGACGTGCTTTAGACGAAGCGATCAATTATCGGGCAATTTTATTGGGAATAACGAGGGCATCCCTTAATACTCAAAGTTTCATATCCGAAGCGAGTTTTCAAGAAACCGCTCGAGTTTTAGCAAAAGCCGCTTTACGAGGTCGTATTGATTGGTTGAAAGGACTGAAAGAGAACGTTGTTTTGGGGGGGCTTATTCCTGTTGGTACTGGATTCAAAAAATTAGTGCACCATTCAAGGGAAGACAAAAATATTTATTTGGAAATAAAAAGGAAAAATTTATTCAAGTTGGAAATGAGAGATATTTTGTTATACCATAGAGAATTTTTTTGTTCTTGTGCTCCAAACAATTTTCATGGGACATCACAACAACCATTTACGCAATTTAATGATTTTTAAGAAGAGATTCATTCTTTTTACTTTAACTTTCTGGTTGGGTTGGTACGATTATGAATATTAATTTAGTAAAAAAAATAATAATAAGTAATTAAAATAAATTAATGGTTTGGGCCGTATATCAAAGGTCAATCCACGGTAGAAAGAAGGTTCCGTCGGAACAATTATTTATTTCAGAGTACCTTGTCTCTTTGTTAAAAAAAAAAAGAGGAAGTGTGGGGAAATGCGGAAAAAATGACAAAAAGATATTGGAACATCAATTTAGGCGAAATGATGAAAGCGGGAGTGCATTTTGGTCATGGTACTAGAAAATGGAATCCTAGAATGGCTCCTTACATCTCTGCAAAACGTAAAGGTATTCATATTATAAATCTTACGAGAACTGCTCGTTTTTTATCAGAAGCCTGCGATTTAGTTTTTAATGCAGCAAGTAGTGGAAAAACCTTTTTAATCGTTGGTACCAAAAATAAAGTAGCGGATTTAGTAGCATCAGCTGCAATAGGGGCTCGGTGTCATTATGTTAATAAAAAGTGGCTTGGTGGTATGTTAACGAACTGGTCCACTACGGAAACGAGACTTCATAAGTTCAGGGACTTAATAGTAGAACAAAAAATGGGGAAACTCAACTGTCTTTCCAAAAGAGATGCAGCAATGTTGAAGAGAAAATTATCTACCTTGCAAACATATCTGGGTGGGATCAAATATATGACGGGGTTACCCGATATTGTAATCATCGTTGATCAGCAAGAAGAATATACGGCTCTTCGAGAATGTGTCATTTTAGGGATTCCTACTATTTGTTTAATTGATACAAATTGTGACCCGGATCTCGCAGATATTTCAATTCCAGCCAACGATGATGCTATAGCTTCAATTCGATTCATTCTTAATAAATTAGTATTCGCAATTTGCGAGGGTCATTCTAGCTATATAAGAAATCGTTGATTATGATTAAGAATAATCAAATTAATTCATTGTTTGGGAACTCAATAGATTTATTGGATCGGTTACTATATTCTTGAACTTCAAAAAGAGATTAAAGAAAAAGAGATAAAGATAAAAAATAGGGATATTTAGATTATGTTATATGATTTTTAGTATCCTAAATTCAATTTGTATTAATGATTAATGTTGGTGAGTTGAGAAAGAAATGAAATGGTTCAATTAAAATCAATTTTTAAGTTCGATTTATATCAGAGGAAAATATGAATGCTATACCATGTTCCATTAAAACACTCAATGGGTTATACGATATATCGGGTGTAGAAGTAGGCCAACATTTATATTGGCAAATAGGAGGTTTACAAATCCATGCCCAAGTACTTATCACTTCTTGGGTCGTAATTGCTATCTTATTAGGTTCAGTCATCATAGCAGTTCGGAATCCACAAACAATTCCGACCGACGGTCAGAATTTCTTCGAATATGTCCTTGAATTTATTCGAGACTTGAGTAAAACTCAGATTGGAGAAGAATATGGCCCCTGGGTTCCCTTTATTGGAACTATGTTCCTATTTATTTTTGTTTCTAACTGGTCAGGTGCTCTTTTACCTTGGAAACTTATACAGTTACCTCATGGGGAGTTAGCTGCGCCCACGAATGATATAAATACTACTGTTGCTTTAGCTTTACCCACGTCAGTGGCATATTTTTATGCGGGTCTTACCAAAAAAGGATTGGGGTATTTTGGGAAATACATCCAACCAACTCCAATACTTTTACCAATTAACATCCTAGAAGATTTTACAAAACCTTTATCTCTTAGTTTTCGACTTTTCGGGAATATATTGGCTGATGAATTAGTAGTTGTTGTTCTTGTTTCTTTAGTACCTTCAGTAGTTCCTATCCCCGTTATGTTTCTTGGTTTATTTACAAGCGGTATTCAAGCTCTTATTTTTGCAACTTTAGCCGCGGCTTATATAGGTGAATCCATGGAGGGTCATCATTGATTAGCTTTTTTAATAGTCTTTTTTCATTTAATCAAATTCATGCATGGTTCCAAATACCAAATACATATGTATAAACAACCCAATCTCGTAGGAGGGAAGATAGACAATATTACGGAATTAGAAAAATGGGTTAGGGGGTTTAGTCAAACTAGATATATGTAGTGTCTAGCCCTTACATATATTTCGGAAAATTATTCTAAAATCCAATTCAATTAAAAAAAAAAATGCAAATGGTTTACATTATGGAAGAAACAAATGTATATGTTATATTAGATATTTACTAGTTACTAGTTATATAGGGATTATCCCTATGGACCAGATAAAAGGATTATATAAATTATAGAATTTTATTTATAAATTTTTATATTTTATTTATTCCTATTTCTTTCCGAATATATTATTAATATCTATTTATATATTTATAGTATTACTATACTATAATACTATAGTATTTATTATTACTATAACTATATTGATATTGTATCATTAACCATTTTTTTTTTTGTACGAGGAACTTACTATGAATCCACTGATTTCTGCCGCTTCCGTTATTGCCGCTGGATTGGCCGTAGGGCTTGCTTCCATTGGGCCTGGAGTAGGCCAAGGTACTGCTGCGGGCCAAGCTGTCGAGGGTATTGCGAGACAACCAGAAGCGGAAGGTAAAATAAGAGGTACTTTATTGCTTAGTCTAGCTTTTATGGAAGCTTTAACAATTTACGGACTAGTCGTGGCATTAGCACTTTTATTTGCAAATCCTTTTGTTTAATTTAATCCTAAAATTAGAAATGTGAAAACGTACGTTATACGTTTCTTTCTTAGTTTGGTTTATTAACTCGGACTTGCCGTTTGCTTCTTCTAATTATATCAACACTTTTATAATTATTTATGAGACAATACTCCGGAAAGGGCATATTTTAGATTTGAGGATGAAGAATTCACGGATCCGTTCGCTTTCTTCCTTCCCATTTCCACCTTAGTACAACGGAAACCTTTTTATTTTTACTAGGAAACGTTTAAAGAAACGAAATATTTCGCAATTGGTGTTGGTATGAGGCCTAATCTTATTATGGAGAACTTAAAAGAATAAGAAATTTTCATATTTTAAATAAATTATAAATTACTAGATTATTTAATCTATTCCCATAAAAAAATAAATTAATAAAAAGAAATCGATCAGGGCGAGGCGAGTGAGGTGATACAAAAAGAACTATGTTCTTTGTTAGTCTTATCTATAAGAAAGAGGAGAGTATATGAAAAATATAACCGATTTTTTTGTTTCCTTGGGCTATTGGCCATCCGCCGGAAGTTTCGGGTTTAATACCGATATTTTAGCAACAAATCTAATAAATCTAAGTATAGTGCTTGGTGTATTGATTTTTTTTGGAAA